CTTTACATTAATCAGTTGATGAAAGAGCCCAATGCAACAAAATGCATGTTGGGTCTTTGAAACAGTTCGAATCATTTTGATAATAATCAGTTTGATCTGTTTTACCGAGAAGGTCTACGGTTCGAGTCCGTATAGCCCTAACACATTTCATTTTTTTTTGTATAGACATTCTATTTTAGTTTAGTATAGTTTTCATTTCTTCATGAGTACTTGTTTATGGACTGACAGGTTCCTTTATCCATAGAAATGAAAGCATTACCACATGCCCATGTCAATACATAAGGACAGTAAAATAAAAACAATAATTCATTCCAACAGATCCAATCGCTATTTGCAAAATCTAGGATAAAATACCTATCCTTTTTCATTAATCTTCATGGATGAATTACATATGACTTTTTTCCTGTCCATGATCAAAAAGTTACTGATATATTTTTGTTTTGGTATACCCAATCCCAGTCAATTTATGAAGTGAAAATCATGACATGATTCCGTCTAAAAACTGCATTCTGACCCAATCAAGTCGAATACAATACTTAAGGTACACGGATCTAGTACCTATTCTTTTGTTGGTCTTGTATTTGTAGAAGTCCCCCGACTCCGACTAATTAGTTTTTGGCCGAACAATAATCAAATTGGTTGTTTCAAATATAATGCAGAGATAATGAATTGGTCTCTAATGTATCAATGTTCCTTCTTCTGTATTCTATGAGTTGGGTCGGTTTTGGGATTTGGTCTATCGAATTGTTCAACAATGTGTGATTCTTTCTTTTCTATTAGAAGTATCTTATGTAGATCATTTATGATTCCACTGATGACTGATTCTATCACTCTCTGCTATCTTTCATTGTGTAGTGTAAGTTTGCTCCAAAACAAACTCCTTTTGTAGCGAAACCCAACCCATCGGTTGGTCTTACTAAGTGTTATTGCCGTAACAAGTATTTTTGTTCTTCCCAAATCGCGGTCTTTCTTTAGTACTCGATTCTTTTTATTTCTGAGAGGATCCGCGAGTATAGTACAGATTCCAAGTTTCTCATTTTTTTGGTATAGAAAGATATGAGTTGTTATATGTAAAGGTTCCTCGCAACTCAACGGATTGAATCAAATCAATAAAGTAAGGAAAATAGAGATGAAATCTAGGATCAAAGAAGGGAGATAAAATAGAATAGAATCGTTCGATGTATTAGATTATGTTTATGTATTCCTATCGAATCAATAGAAGCAACGATTTTCTACCTGGATTTTAATGAAAAGAATACTTCAAGTAGAATATGCTAGAAATCCCTAGTCATTTTACCCCAATGGAAATGAAATTCGAATATTCGAATATAAATTATAAATATATAATAAATATATATATGAATTCAATTGGAAATTCGAAATAAAATGAACTAAACTATAAAAACAAAAACATAGTTATACTAATATGATAGATATTAGTAGTATTATTTATTACTATTATAGTTAGAGTATATTTATATACTATTTTAGTATTTGTATTTAATTACTTTATTCTATTTTGTTTTTAGGGAGAAACCGAGACAAAGTAAGAGAGTTTTGTTTGTGTAAGAGCATCCTATATCTACACTATATGTAAATGGAATCTAAATGCAAAATAAATATAAGTGGGGTTCCGTTGTATGAATCTTTAAACAAGACATGCCCTATAGAAAACAAACTCTAAACTATGCGGGTTTGATCGAAAAATTTGCTTTTTTCGCCTAAGAAGTTCTGGATGAATTGACAATTTCAATTCAAATCGAATAATTCAGCCTATTCCACATTAATAGGAGTAATATTTATGTTTCTGCTTCACGAATATGATATTTTCTGGGCATTTCTAATAATATCAGGTGCTATTCCTATCTTGGCATTTGTAATTTCCGGAGTTTTAGCTCCGATTAGTGAAGGACCAGAGAAGCTCTCTAGTTATGAATCAGGTATAGAACCCATGGGAGACGCTTGGGTACAATTCCGAATCCGCTATTACATGTTTGCTCTAGTTTTTGTTGTTTTTGATGTTGAAACGGTCTTTCTTTATCCATGGGCAATGAGTTTCGATGTATTGGGTGTATCCGTATTTATAGAAGCTTTAATTTTCGTGCTTATCCTAATTGTTGGTTCAGTTTATGCATGGCGAAAAGGAGCATTGGAATGGTCTTAGCTGAATATTCAGACAATCAAAAAAAGAAAAAAGAAGGAAAAGATTACATTGAGACAGTTATGAATTTGATTGATTTTCCATTACTTGACCAAACATCCCCTAATTCAGTTATTTCAACTACATTGAATGATCTTTCGAATTGGTCAAGACTTTCCAGTTTATGGCCTCTTCTCTATGGTACCAGTTGTTGTTTCATTGAATTTGCTTCATTAATAGGCTCACGATTCGACTTTGATCGTTATGGATTAGTACCAAGGTCGAGTCCTAGGCAAGCAGACCTCATTTTAACAGCAGGAACAGTAACAATGAAAATGGCTCCTTCTTTAGTAAGATTAT